TTTAATAAAAAATCCGCCTCTTGCCGATTTAATAGGAGGAATTCAATACGTCACATTAAGTGATGATGAAGCTAAAAGAAGAGGAACACAAAAAAGTATATTAGAACGAAAAGCTTATCCAGCTTTTCAAATTGCAATTGAAATTAATGAGCAAAATTTATGGACTATACACGAAAATGTTAAAGATTCGATAGATTTATTGTTACGAGGCAATTTTGCAATTACACAAATTCGTCAATTAACACGAAGTGAAAAAACAATTATAAAATATAAAACCCTTCCGACAAATAAATTAGCTAAGAATTCTACTATTCCTCAAAAACCAATTTCCTCTATTCGAAAGAGTTGGGTTAATATAAATATCGAAAACGATATCCATTCAATTAACTTAAAACAAAAGAAATTAGTTATTTATTCATATTCACTTTCATATAATTTATTAAAAGAAGTTATTGCACGATTAGAAGTTGACATAATATTAACAAAAGAAATTAAAAAAGCAAGCTTAATTATTGGTTTAAAAAAACATCTTCAACAAAATAAAAAACTGCAAAAATTAGCAAAACAAAAAAATATACCAATCTATGGAGTAAATAGAAGTAGTATTTATCAGGTTGCAAAATTAATTCAATTTATTATGTTATAAATCGTTTTTTGTATTATAATTCAGTGTGTGATTTGTTTAATATTCTAGTATAGGAAATTAGTATGTCAGAAAAAGAAACACTTGAAAAATTACAAACTATTGTTAGTAATCAATTAGGTATAGAAAAAGAAAAAGTTGTCCCATCTGCTGATTTTACAAAAGAATTAGGTGCAGATTCATTAGATGTTGTTGAATTAGTAATGGCATTTGAAGAAGAATTTGAAATTGAAATTGATGATGAAGTTGCTGGCGAAATGTCGACTGTTCAAGATGCTTTAAACTACATTTTAGCAAACAAATAAGATTAAAAATATCACTATTTATTAAGAATTTAATAAATGGTAATATTTTTAAATTCTATCTAATTAAATTAATAAAAATGAATACTATTTTTAATCAAATTCGTGAAATTTTAAATAAACATTATAGCATTAAATTTGATCAAATTGAGTTAGAAACAAATTTTGAAATAGAATTAGGATTTGATTCAAGAGAGTTTTTTGAATTAATTAATGATTTTGAAAGTGTGTTCAATATTGAGATTTTTTTAGATGATATTACTGAAATTCGAACTATAAAAGATGCTGTTATTTATATAGAAAAAAAAATTGCCGATCGTGATAAATTATAAGAATATTTTTCTTTAACAAGTTATTATTTAATTAAGTTAAATATTAGGACAGTTATAATTAAGACTTGCAATAGATAATAAAAATTGTGTATAATCAATTTTTAGTAAAAGGAGAAGAAAGAAAAATATTAAAAGTTAAACTCTCTTCTTGATTAACGGGATATAGCTCAGTTTGGTAGAGCACCTGGTTTGGGACCAGGGTGTCGTAGGTTCAAATCCTACTATCCCGATTTAGTAAAAAATTTAATTATTCCTTTTAAATATAATTTTTGGTTATTTTTATTATTTACTTTAAATATAATAATATTAAAAAAATAAAGAATATACTTGAACTATTTTTTATTTCGGGCTACAATGATTATAAATTAAATTTATATCGTATCATTACAAATTTTTAACTATAAGATAATATTTAAAAATTTTTCAATTTCATCAATACTTACTATTTTAAATTATCCAATAAGTATTAAATAATAGATTCCTAAATATTTATATAATATTAATTTATGACTCTATCAAATAAAATCCTAGAAATAAAATTAGCTTTTTTTACTGGATTAAGTTACTTAATAGAAAAATCAGCAAGTCTGTTTTTTAATTATCCTAATAATCCAGGTATGCCTATTAGTGAACCTTCTGATCCCGCTAAAAAGGCAATTGTAAATTATCTTTCTAATTTACCGGTACATTTAACTACTGTTCCACCATTAGCAGTACCGCGTACATTAACTGAAGCTTTCTTTGGTAATTATCCATTACTAATGTCAATACAACGAAATTTTTATGAAGATCCAATACAAGGTTATTATAATTTTTATGTTTTAAATTATCAAAATATATTCTTCTTACCAGACTGGTTATCAGAGTGGATTCAAATCAACTTTGAAATTTCAGTAGATGCTAGTCCATTAGAAACAATTCGGCATGCATTGTTTGTTGGTTTATTAAGTTTTCTGATTTTATTAGATTTTCGAATGAAATTATTTTGGTTTTTAACAATTAATCCATATACAAGACCATGGATTTATCTTATCGCAATAACCGATTGGATTTTTGAAATAATCTCAGGATTTGTTCCGGTAATTTTAGGTCTTGATCTTAGTGCAACTATAATGTTGACATTTGTGGGAAGACTTACAGATTCATTAAATCATTTAGTTTTTACAATGCCTTTTTTACCAAGTGAAGGGGTTCCTGGACGAATGGTTATTAAAGATGAACTTAAAGATGTTATCATGTTCCGATATTTACCTTCATTATGGTATACACATCCAATTCCTGATAAATTAAGGGAATTTTGGTACACTAAAAGGCAGGACATTCTTAGGTTTATGGAAACTAATTATGGACAGTTAAAGATAGATTTTTTACCTGATAGAATTTTAAAAGAAATGTATGAACAAGAACAAATTAAAGATTCTGTGATGGATAATGTTAATAATTTATCGACTGAAGTCATTTCACAAGTTTCAGAACCTTCTATAAAATTAATCAATTTTTCTTTTGATTATTGTTTAAACTTATTTGATTATGTTTCTAATAATATCAATCAAATTATTACTTAATTCTTAAAAAATTAAATTTAAGTAATAATCTAAATTAATATAGTATTAAAATAAAACTTATCAAATCAATATTACAATTATAAATTAATAAATTTTTATTAGAAAATAATTTAATAAAATTATAACTAGACCTAATAAATAGATTTTTAATTTAAATCTAAAAAAAATAAAAAATTTACGGAAATATTGAGAGAGTTTGATCCTGGCTCAGGATGAACGCTGGCGGTATGCTTAACACATGCAAGTCATACGAGGGTTTTTAACTCAAGTGGCGGACGGGTGAGTAACACGTGAGAATTTGCCTTTAGGAGGGGGATAACAATTGGAAACGATTGCTAATACCCCATATGCTTCCGAGTGAAATGGAGTAATCCGCCTAAAGAGAAGCTCGCGCCTGATTAGCTTGTTGGGGAGGTAATGGCTCACCAAGGCGACGATCAGTATCTGGTTTGAGAGGACGACCAGACACACTGGAACTGAGACACGGTCCAGACTCCTACGGGAGGCAGCAGTGGGGAATTTTCCGCAATGGGCGAAAGCCTGACGGAGCAATACCGCGTGAGGGAAGAATGCCTACGGGTTGTAAACCTCTTTTATCAGGGAGGAATAAAATGACGTGTACCTGATGAATAAGCATCGGCTAACTCTGTGCCAGCAGCCGCGGTAAGACAGAGGATGCAAGTGTTATCCGGAATTACTGGGCGTAAAGCGTCTGTAGGTTGTTAAACAAGTCAACTGTTAAATCTTGAGGCTTAACTTCAAAATCGCAGTCGAAACTGTTTGACTAGAGTATAGTAGAGGTAAAGGGAATTTCCAGTGGAGCGGTGAAATGCGTAGATATTGGGAAGAACACCGATGGCGAAAGCACTTTACTGGGCTATTACTGACACTCAGAGACGACAGCTAGGGTAGCAAATGGGATTAGATACCCCAGTAGTCCTAGCCGTAAACTATGGATACTAGATGTTGAACAGATCGACCTGTGCAGTATTAAAGCTAACGCGTTAAGTATCCCGCCTGGGAAGTATGCTCGCAAGAGTGAAACTCAAAGGAATTGACGGGGGCCCGCACAAGCGGTGGAGCATGTGGTTTAATTCGATGCAACGCGAAGAACCTTACCAGGGTTTGACATGATACGAATTTTTGTGAAAGCAAAAAGTGCCGTTTGGAACGTATACACAGGTGGTGCATGGCTGTCGTCAGCTCGTGTCGTGAGATGTTGGGTTAAGTCCCGCAACGAGCGCAACCCTTGTTTTTAGTTGCCTTTATGGAACTCTAAAAAGACTGCTGGTTATAAACCGGAGGAAGGCGGGGATGACGTCAAGTCAGCATGCCCCTTACACCCTGGGCTACACACGTGCTACATTGGGCGAGACAATGAGACGCAAATCTGCGAAGATAAGCTAATCTATAAACTCGCTCTAGGTTCAGATTGCAGGCTGCAACTCGCCTGCATGAAGGTGGAATCGCTAGTAATCGCTGGTCAGCTACACAGCGGTGAATCCGTTCCCGGGCCTTGTACACACCGCCCGTCACACCATGGAAGCTGGTTATACCCAAAGTCGTTACTCTAACCATTTGGAGGAGGATGCCTAAGGTAGAATTAGTGACTGGGGTGAAGTCGTAACAAGGTAACCGTACTGGAAGGTGCGGTTGGATCACCTCCTTTTAAAATAAAATTAAATATTTTAAAACTTTGGTCGATTATTTTATTTAAACTTTGAATTGAAAAATTCAAAGGGCTATTAGCTCAGTTGGTTAGAGCACACCCCTGATAAGGGTGAGGTCTCTGGTTCAAATCCAGAATGGCCCAGCGGGGGTATAGCTCAGTTGGTAGAGCACCGCCTTTGCACGGCGGCTGTCAGCGGTTCGACTCCGCTTACCTCCACAATATATTTAGTAAATGTTTTATAAAGTTTCTGTGTTAAATTCAAGGAACTAAGAGTTTATGGGGGATACCTTGGCATTCAGAAGCGATGAAGGACGTGGTTACCGACGATACTCTTCGGGGAGCTGGAAACAAGCTATAATCCGGAGGTCTCCGAATAAGGAAACTTAATTATAACTGCTTATTGAATTCATAGATAAGTAAGAGCGAACCTAGGGAATTGAAACATCTTAGTACCTAGAGGAAAAGAAAGTAAAAACGATTCCCTTAGTAGCGGCGAGCGAAATGGGAACAGCCTAAACTTAATTTAATATTAAGGGTAGAGGGACAATAAAAAACGATAATGTAACGATTAGAGGAATAAGTTTGGAATACTTAATCATAGAGAGTGAAAGTCTCGTACTCGAAAATTGAAGCAATCATATTGAATCCCAAGTAGCATGGGGCACGTGAAATCCCGTGTGAATCTGCGAGGACCACCTCGTAAGGCTAAATATTCCTGAATGACCGATAGTGAAACAGTACCGCGAGGGAAAGGTGAAAAGAACCCCGGGAGGGGAGTGAAAAGAACATGAAACCATAAACTTACAAGCAGTAGGAGAACGACTAAAACGTTTGACTTCGTGCCTGTTGAAGAATGAGCCGGCGACTCATAGGTAGTGGCAGGTTAAGGCAGTGAATGCTGGAGCCACAGTGAAAGCGAGCCTGAATAGGGCGTTTGTCACTATTTATGGACCCGAACCCTGGTGATCTAACCATGGTCAGGTTGAAGCTTAGGTAATACTAAGTGGAGGACCGAACCGACTGATGTTGAAAAATCAGCGGATGAACTGTGGTTAGGGGTGAAATGCCAATCGAACTAGGAGCTAGCTGGTTCTCCCCGAAACGTGTTGAGGCGCGGCGGTAAATATTATAACTTGGGGGTAAAGCACTGTTACGTATGCGGGCTGGTAATTCGGTACCAAATCGTTGCAAACTAAGAATACTAAGTGAACAGTTTACCAGTAAGACTGTGGGGGATAAGCTCCATTGTCAAGAGGGAAACAGCCCAGAGCACCAGTTAAGGCCCTTAAATAATTACTCAGTGGCAAAGGAGGTGGGAGTACCAAAACAATCAGGAGGTTTGCTTAGAAGCAGCAATCCTTTAAAGAGTGCGTAATAGCTCACTGATCGAGTAAACCTGCGCCGAAAATGAACGGGACTAAGTAATTTGCCGAAGCTGTGCGATATATCTATCGATATATCGGTAGGGGAGCGTTCTGTTGTAGATCGAAGTATTAGCGTAAGCGGGTATGGACGAAGCAGAAGTGAGAATGTCGGCTTGAGTAACGAAAATATAGGTGGGAATCCTATACCCCGAAAACCTAAGGTTTCCTCCGGAAGGCTCGTCCGCGGAGGGTAAGTCAGGACCTAAGACGAGGCTGAGAAGCGTAGTCGATGGACAACGGGTTAATATTCCTGTACCATTTTATATTGACAACGAGGGACGGAGAAGGCTAAACTAGCCGGATATTGGTTACCGGTTTAAACGTTCAAGATGTTGAGAAGCGGCGAAAACGCTTTGAGTTAAGACGTGAATACGAGATGCTACGGCATTGAAGTAGTGTATGTCAAGCTTCCAAGAAAAGCTCGCACTGTCATAAATATAGAATGCCTGTACCATAACCGACACAGGTGGGTAGGTAGAGAATACTAAGGGGCGCGAGATAACTCTCTCTAAGGAACTCGGCAAAATAACTCCGTAACTTCGGGAGAAGGAGTGCCTTAGCAATAAGGCTGCAGTGATCAGAACCAAGCAACTGTTTATCAAAAACACAGGTCTCCGCTAAGTCGTAAGACGATGTATGGGGGCTGATGCCTGCCCAGTGCCAGAAGGTTAAAGAAGTCGGTTAGCATTAGCGAAGCTGGTAACTGAAGCCCTGGTGAACGGCGGCCGTAACTATAACGGTCCTAAGGTAGCGAAATTCCTTGTCGGGTAAGTTCCGACCCGCACGAAAGGCATAATGATTTGGATACTGTCTCAGAGAGAGGCTCGGTGAAATATACTTGTCTGTGAAGATGCGGACTACCTGCACCTGGACAGAAAGACCCTATGAAGCTTTACTGTAACTTGAAATTGAACTCGGACTTTAGTTGCGCAGTATAGGTGGGAGGCGTTGAGATTAATCTTGCGGGAATAAAGGAGCCATCAGTGAGATACCACTCTTCTAATGTTAGAGTTCTAACTTTGAACCATTATCTGGTCAGAGAACAGTTTCAGGCGGGCAGTTTGACTGGGGCGGTCGCCTCCTAAACGGTAACGGAGGCGCACAAAGGTTTCCTCTGAACGGGTAGAAATCGTATCTAGAGTGTAAAGGCATAAGGAAGCTTGACTGTGAGACCTACAAGTCAAACAGGGACGAAAGTCGGTCTTAGTGATCTGACGGTACTGAGTGGAAAGGCCGTCACTCAACGGATAAAAGTTACTCTAGGGATAACAGGCTGATCTCCCCCAAGAGTTCACATCGACGGGGAGGTTTGGCACCTCGATGTCGGATCATCGCATCCTGGGGCGGTAGTACGTCCCAAGGGTTGGGCTGTTCGCCCATGAAAGCGGTACGTGATCTGGGTTCAGAACGTCGTGAGACAGTTCGGTCCATATCCGGTGTGGGCGTTAGAATATTGAGAGGAGCCTTCTCTAGTACGAGAGGACCGAGAAGGACATACCTCTGGTGTACCAGTTATCGTGCCAACGGTAAACGCTGGGTAGCTATGTATGGAGTGGATAAGCGCTGAAAGCATCTAAGTGCGAAGCCCACCTCAAGATGAGTATTCTCATCACGAAAGTGAGTAAGGTCACGGTAAGACTAACCGTTTAATAGGCATCAAGTATAAATGCAGTAATGTATGAGCTGAGATGTGCTAACAGACCGAGGACTTGAATTTTTAAATAAAATATTTCATAATCTTTAAAGTTTTAATAAACTTTAAAGATTTTTTGCTTTGGTGTTTTTAGTGTACTGTGCGGAACCACGCTGATCCATCTCGAACTCAGTTGTGAAACGTTATAAATCGGCGAAAATACTTGGTGGGGGACTGCCTGGGAAGATAGCTCAATGCCAAAGTTTTTAAAATTTATAAATTAATTCCAATTTATTTTAACAAGATTAACTCAATAAAAAGTAACAAATTTAAAATTATTAAGATATGTTTATACAATTTGATAGATAAAGAAAATAGAAATTATCTTTCTAGACATTACTTAGAAAATTTGAAATAATATAATATAATATAATACTAATAATATTATTGAGTAATATCATTTTCTATATTTAAATTTTTAATATTTATAAAGGAATATCAAATATGGATAGTCGTTTAATCGTGATGGCAGCGCCTGTATTAATTGCAGCAACATGGGCTTTTATTAATATTGGACGTTTATTAATTCAACAAGTTCAACGGTTATTAAAATAACAATACGACAAGACAAAATGGAAAAAAAACAAATTATTTGCTTTTTTTTCATTTATTTTTTATACTGTTTTTAGGTATTATTGGTTATCGAAAAAATTATGGCAGTACCAAAAAAAAGAACCTCAAAAACAAAAACAAGAAGTCGTAAAGCTGTATGGAAAAGTAAGGCAAACAAAGCCGCACAAAAATCATTATCTTTAGCAAAATCTGTTTTGCAAGGTAAACCGACAAGTTTTATATATAGTTTATACATAGAAGAATAAATTTTTAAATCTATTTTTACGATTTAAAAATTTATAAAAAGAAGATTAAATATTTCATTAAGAGCGGATGTGGCGAAATTGGCAGACGCACTAGATTTAGGGAATTATATTTTGATTCTTTTTTACAAAATTTTGGTAACGTAATAAAATTTTTTTAGTTTAAATCGTAATCACTTCAGTTCATAAATATTTTTAGAAAGTACTTGTTCAAATTAAAGATCATGTTACAGTCGTTAATATAATTACCCACTATCAAAAGTAATTCTTTTTGTATTAAAAACCTTAAATTGTTTTTTTATTATCTATTTTATTGCCATAAAATCTTATATAAAAATGTTACCAATTAGATTTTATTAAAACTATTTTATTATTAAACATTCAACAATAAAATAGTTTTAAAGCGATTTACCTAAAATATTTATAAGAGTAAAATTATTTTTTAGTTTCAGACCATCTTTGTAAGACAAGACTATTAGAACCATCGGAATTTTTTTGATATTTGATTAATTCAAATCCCATTTTTTGACTCTCACCTATTATAACTTCACTTGCATATTGTTGTCCAATTTTATCAATAAAAGTTTCAACTGGACATGATTGTTCCCAGAAACTTACATCAACAACTAATTCATATTCTTCACCATTCCAACAAAATTCAATATTATGACCATTTGATTGAGTTATCAATAAATTATGATCATTAATTGATGATGTGTTAACATTTAATATTTGTTGTTGACGGTGATTTCGAATATTTAATTTATTTAAAGCTTTTTCTAAATAAAATAAATTTTGAAAACTTGTTTTCATGTTAGTAAAGTGTGACATATGAATTTTATTTTAGTACTTAATATTGATCTATGACAAATTATATAATATTGTATAAAACTTTTTACGTCTATTTATATTTATAATTATTCAAAACAAATAATAAACTTAACATTTTTATGTTAAGTTTATTATTTGTTTTGAATAATTTTAGCTTTTTTTAATAATGCAAAAACTGTAGGACTAGGTTTAGCGCCACAATTTAACCATTTTATAATTTTGTCAGTATTAAAAGAAGAACGTTTTGATATACTATCGTAAAAACCTAATTCTTCGACTGGGCGTCCATCACGTTTTTCAGAATGTTCAATTACTACTAATCTGTATGAAGGCAATCCTTTACGTCCAAATTTTTTTAATCGTAATTTTAACATAATTTAATAGTTATATATATATATTAATTTTAATTATTTGGAATTTTTAATTTAAAACAAAAAATTTATAGTTTAATAAAGCAATTAGAATTAACGACGAGAATAATATTCAATTACCAATAATTCATTTAAATCTAATAAAATATCATTTCGGTCACAATAATTAACTATTTTTGCTTCTAATTTTGAAGTGTCTAATTTTAAATGTGTTGGTATATTTGTAAATCTAACATTTTTTAAATTATTTTCAATTAAATTTTTTGATATTTGATTTTGTTTAATAGAAATAATATCATTAATTCGACATTGAAAACTTGGAATATCTACAATTTTACCATTTACAGTTATATGTCTATGATTTATCAATTGACGAGCATTTGCAATAGTTGGAGCAAACCCTAAACTAAAACAAATTACATCTAACCGCATTTCTAATAATTGTAATAAAATTAAACCCGTAACACCTTTACGGCGACGTGCTTCTTTTATATAAAGATATAACTGTGATTCACTTAAACCATAATTAAATTTAAGTTTTTGTTTTTCTTCTAAACGTAAACCATATTCACTCGTTTTTTTACTACCATCAGAAGCAGCTTTACCATGTTGACCTGGTTTATCTTTTTTCTTTGATTGTTTTTGAATTAAACCAGGCAAAGTTCCTAATCTTCTTGTAATTCTTAATTTAGGTCCGCGATATCTTGACATATTAATATTGTATTAATATAAAAATTTTTCTTAATTTCCCTGAGTAATTATTTACTATAGGGCGAGTGACCGGACTTGAACCGGCGAATGGCGGAACCACAACCCGCTGCCTTAACCACTTGGCCACACCCGCCAAACAATTTATAATTATATATCTAGTTTATCAATTTTAATCAAAATAAGTCTAGAGTACTTATATTATTTTATAAAACTTAGATAATATTTCGAATTTAAAAAGATAATTCTATAAATTATCTTTTTAGATTCTCAATATTATTTGATATTTTTTTTCTAAAAGTGATTGTAAATTTTTAATAATTTCTTCAATGTCTTTGTTGATTAATGTTTTTTCTTTAGATTGAAACACTAATTGAACACATAAACTTGTATGGTTTTCCGGAATTGATTTACCTTTATATTGATCTAATAATTCAATATTTTTTAACAATTTATTTCCATTTTCTAACAAAGTTCTTTTAATTTCATTAAAAGTAATGTTTTGATTTATGATAAATGAAATATCTTTTGTAATTTTTGGATATACAGAATATTGTTCATATAAAGAAATTGGGATTTCTTTTAATTTTTCTTTTAAAATATCGATATCAAATTCAAATAAAAATAAGTCAGATGAAATATTATTATTTCGCGCTATAATCGGATTAATTTGTCCAAAAACACCAACTGTTATACCATTCATTAATTTAATATCAGCTGTTCTATAGGGATGCAAAATTTTAATATAATCTTTTGAAAGAGATTTAGTCCAATAGATAGAAATATTTAATTTCTGAAAAATCTCTTCAATTTTAGCTTTCGCTTCAAACCAGGATAAAGGTTTTGCTATCTCATCCCATTGTCGTTTAATTTTTAAACCCCCAAAAATTCCTCCAACCTTTTCATTTTCAAAATATTTTTTTTCAATATTACCTGAAAAAACATGGCCAAATTCAAAACCATTTATAAGTAAATTAGATTGTTTGATATTTTCAGTTATTAACTCGATTAATTTCGGCAATAAAGTCGTTCTTAAAGTTGAACAATCTTTTACTAAAGGATTTACAAGTTTAATATTATTTTCATTTGAATCATTTATTAAGGAATATTGAATTATTTCATTAAAGCCTTCATTTAGAAAACAATTTATTAATTTTTTTCGAATTTGATAACTTGAATCTTCCATTCCAATTCGGTCAATTGATGGCAAATTTGTTAAAAAATTGTTGAAACCATGTAGTCTACCAATCTCTTCAATTAAATCGATTTCTCTCTCAATGTCTCCCATCCGATAAGTTGGAATTTCAATATCCCATATTAAATTCAATTTATCAAAATTAAATTTAAAATTTAATCTATTTAAATAATCAGAAATTTGTTGAGGTTGCAAAAATGTTTGACACTCATTTTTTCTATCAATAATAGGTCCTAAAGTTTCATTTATAGTTTCATATTTTAATATAATATGAACTAAATCAGTTTGTTTAATTTTTGATGTAGTATGAATATTACAAATTAAATCAGGATTTGAGACTTTTAACAAAGAAATTAAACGGATAATAGATCTAATTAAATCACTATCATTTATATCTTTTTCATACCTTGCTGATCTATCTGTTCTAAGTCCTAATGTCCGTGATTGTTGGCGAATTTTTTTTGATTTATAAATTGCAGCTTCAATTAATAAAGAATTTGAATTAAATTGATAAGAAACATTTTCATTTGGAATTATACCCGCAATACTTAATGGATAATTATTTGCTTCTAATAGAAAAATTTGTGAGTTTAATTTATATACATTATTATTATTAGCAATAAATTCTAAATTATTATTGGCAGGTGTTATTTTTAGTTTAAAATCATCAGTTTTAAGAAGATTTTGAATTTTTTTTAAATCGTAAAATTCAAAGGGATATCCTGTTTCTAATAAAATATATTGTTGAAAATCTAATAAATTATCTAATGGTTCAATTTGAGAAGCAACTAATTTTTCTTTTATCCATTTTGGGCTTGTTAAAGTAGTTAAATTTTCAACAGTTAAACTTATAAAATTACTATAAATATTTGATTCTGGCGAAAGTTTTATAATTTTTTTAAAAGCATCTTCTTGTTGATTATTCAAAATTTTATAATTATTGAATTTAATCTCTTTATTTAGTAAAGCAGCAATTTCTTTTGTCATACCTTTTATTGATAAACTGTCTGCTCTATTAGCAGTTGCAGAAATATCTAAAATGATACTTTTTTGTTTTTGATTTGAGATATTTAAAGTTAAAATGTCTTCAACTTCAAATCCACCAAGTGTTAAAGTTTCTATTAAATCTTCTAATTTAACATTTTCAATACTTATTAATTCATTAATCCAATCTAATGCTATATACATTTTGATAATAAAAGAAATTTTTACTATTAATTTGCTTTAGTAAATACTAAACCATTACTTTGTCCATATCTTTCCATAAATCTTATAAATCTATCCCACGCTTCGGGGCTTTTCATAATATAAATAGATTCGATTGCTTCAGGTTTGCCATTTATAAATCGAGCATTAACATCACGTGTTTCTAATATGCCTTCTTCGTCTATTAAATACATACCTGTAATTTCGCCTTCTTTAGCAGTATTTTTGTCTAATATATTAGGTTTCATAAAGCGAAAAGTTGCTGTACCTGTACTACCATCACGTGAACGTGTTAATCTGACATCAGGTAAAACTTTTTCGTCTAATCCTTTTATAAATTGAATTTTTGCTTCCATTATTTTATTTTTAAAGTATTTAATAATTTTAGTTTATCTAAATTTATTTATAATGTAAATTTTATTTATCGTTTAAAAGATTTCTAAAACTGGGGTGGCAGGATTCGAACCTACGAATGGCGGAGTCAAAGTCCACAGCCTTACCGCTTGGCGACACCCCAAATTTATAACACAGTTTGAATTACTTAATTTATTGGGCAAGAAGGGATTCGAACCCCTGACACCGTAGTTCGTAGCCACGTGCTCTAGTCCACTGAGCTACAAGCCCAAACTGCGTTACATAAAATAATATTAATCCGAAATGTTATTTTTAGTAAAGCTTTTATTTTAAAAACATTTTAATAAAATTAAAAAATTTAGTTGCCAAATTTCAATGAATTATTTTAAAATTTAAATCTAAATAAATTTTTGAATATTTTCATAAAATAATTTTTAATTATGTCAAAAAAAATATTATATCAGGATAATGCTAGAAGAGCTTTAGAACGTGGAATGGAAATAATGGTTGAAGCAGTTTCAATCACTTTAGGACCTAAAGGTAGAAATGTAGTATTAGAAAAATCATATGGATCACCGCAAATTGTAAATGATGGTGTAACAATTGCAAAAGAAATAAAATTACCAGATCATATTGAAAATACAGGTGTATCATTAATTCGTCAAGCAGCTTCTAAAACAAACGATGTAGCTGGTGATGGAACTACAACCGCTACAGTTTTAGCATATGCTATGGTTAAAGAAGGACTTAAAAATGTTGCCGCCGGAGCTAACCCAATTGCAATAAAATTAGGTATGGAAAAAGCAACACAATATTTAGTAACACAAATAAACGAGTTTGCTCAACCGATAGAAGATATTGAAGCTATTAAACAAGTTGCATCAATTTCAGCAGGAAATGATGATATTATAGGCTCCTTAATTGGCGATGCATTGGCAAAAGTTGGAAAAGATGGTGTAATTTCGTTAGAAGAAGGAAAAGGTATAAATACAGAATTGGAAATTACTGAAGGGATGAAATTGGAAAAAGGATTTATTTCTCCATATTTCATAACAAACACAGACAAAATGGAAGTTCTTTATGAAAACCCGTACATTTTATTAACAGATAAAAAAATCACATTAGTTCAGCAAGATTTATTACCCGTTTTAGAACAGATAACTAAAACAAAAAGACCTTTACTTATTATAGCGGAAGATGTTGAAAAAGAAGCTTTAGCAACTTTAATCTTAAATAAGTTACGAGGAATTGTTAATGTAGTTGCTATTAGAGCACCAGGATTTGGTGAATTACGAAAACTGATGTTACAAGATATTGCTATTTTAACGGGTGGAACTGTTATAACACAAGATGCTGGTTTAAGTTTAGATAATATACAAATAAATTTATTGGGTCAAGCTAGACGTATTATAGTTACAAAAGATAGTACAACAATAGTTGGAGATGGCATTCATTTAGAAGCTATTAAAACACGTTGTGAACAATTACGTAAACAAATTAATATCGCAGATACATCTTACGAAAAAGAAAAATTACAAGATAGAATTGCTAAACTATCAGGGGGAGTTGCTGTTATTAAAGTTGGCGCTCTTACTGAAACTGAAATGAAAGACAAAAAATTACGTTTAGAAGATGCAATAAATGCTACTCGTGCTGCAGTGGAAGAAGGAATAGTGCCAGGAGGAGGTGCAACGTTAGCTCACTTATCGAACAATTTAATAAGTTGGGCCAAAAATAATTTACAAGAAGACGAATTAATAGGTTCAATGATTATAGCGAGAGCTATAATTGCTCCTTTAAGACGCATTGCGCAAAATGCTGGTATAAATGGTGCAGTAATTGTTGAAAAAGTTCAAGAACAAGAATTCGAAATTGGTTATAATGCTGCTAAAAATCGTTTTGGAAATATGTATGAAGAAGGTATTGTGGATCCTGCAAAAGTAACTCGTTCCGGATTACAAAATGCATCTTCAATTGCTAGCATGATTTTAACAACTGAATGTATAATTGTAGATGAAGATGAGAATTCAAAAAATTTAAACGAATAATAATATTCGTTTAAATTTTTAATTTACAAGTCATTTAATCCACCCATTGAATCTGCAACTTGATTTTTATCCATAATATTTTTCATAGCTAATTTTAAATCATCAATAATTGGTTTTAATGAGTCAAAATTATCTATTTTAATATTTTGACGAATATCTTCAATTAATTTTGTTATATTATTTTTTTCTTCTATAGATATTTTATCTTTCAATAAAGATAATTCTTTTTCAGCTTCATAACATAAAGTTTCAGCTTGATTTTTGATATCTATATTTTTTCTTTTTTCTTGGTCAAATGAGGCATACTTTTCAGCATCCGCTAACATTTTTTCAATTTCTTTTTGCTCTAAATTTGAGGCTCCTTGAATTGTAACAGATTGTTCAACACCAGTACCTAATTCTTTTGCTTTTACTGATAATAAACCATCAACGTCAATATCAAAAGTTACTTCAATTTGAGGAACACCTCTAGCTGCTTTTGGTATACCATCTAAACGGAAATTACCTAAACTCTTGTTACCAGCTACAAGTTCTCGTTCACCTTGTAAAATATGAATTTCGACATTTGTTTGATTATCTACGGCCGTAGAGAACATTTCTGATTTTTTAACTGGAATAGTAGTATTTCTTGCAATAATTTTTGTCATTACTCCACCTAAAGTTTCAACACCTAAAGACAATGGGGTTACATCTAATAATAAAATATCTTTGATTTCCCCAGCAAGAATTCCGGCCTGAATTGCAGCTCCGACTGCAACAACTTCGTCTGGGTTAACTGATTGATTTGCTTTTTTACCTGTTAATGATTCAACTAATCGTTGAATAGCTGGAATTCTAGTAGAGCCTCCAACTAATACAACTTCATCAATATCAGATTTGTCAAGACGTGCATCTGCAAGTGCTTTTTCTACAGGCATTTTACAACGTTGAATTAATTTTTGGCATAAACTCTCAAATTTTTCACGTGTTAATTCGGTTTCAATATGTTTTGGCCCTGTTTTATCCGCTGTAATAAATGGTAAATGAATAGTTGTTTTTTCAACCGTTGACAATTCCATTTTAGCTTTTTCAGCAGCTTCTGTTAGACGTTGTAATGCTTGAACATCTTTTGTTAAATTTATTCCTTCTTTATTTTCAAATTCAGAAATCATCCAATTTACTAAAACTTTGTCAAAATCATCACCACCTAAATGCGTATCACCTGCTGTCGATAATACTTCAAATATACCATCGCCTACTTCTAATATCGAAACATCAAATGTTCCACCACCTAAATCAAAAACTAAAATTGTTTCATTTTGTTTTTTATCTAAACCATAAGCTAAAGATGCAGCTGTAGGTTCGTTAATAATTCGTAAAACTTCAATACCTGCAATTTTTCCTGCATCCATAGTTGCTTGTCGTTGAGAATCATTAAAATAAGCAGGAACAGTAATTACAGCTTGTGTTACATCTTGCCCTAAATATGTACTTGCATCTTTAATTAATTTTCTTAAGACTTGGGCTGAAATTTCTTCAGGACTGAAATCTTTATTTAAAGAAGAACATTTAATCTTAATATTACCATTTTGATCTTTACTCACTTTATATGGTACTTGTTTATCTTCAGCTGAAATTTCATTTTCTTTTGATCCAATAAATCGTTTTACAGAGAAAAAAGTATTTTCGGGATTAATAACTGCTTGTCGTTTAGCAATTTGTCCTACTAACAATTCTTGTTTTTTTGTGTAAGCAACAATTGATGGTGTTGTTCTTAAACCTTCTGAATTTGGAATAACAGTAGGTTGACCACCTTCAATAGCTGCGACAACAGAGTTTGTTGTTCCTAAATCAATTCCTACAACTTTTGCCATATTATTATATTATTAATTAATAAATTTAAATCTAATATATATATATACAATCCTTTGATAAAAAAAGAAGTTCAAAAGCCGTAAAGTTTTTATAAAAGTGTAAAATTATCTTATATAGACAAACGAATCAAAAATCTTTAAATTATTCTAGATGATTTAACAATACTAGTTGTTTTATTTATTTTTATAAAATTTTATATAAATTATTTTTGTTTTTAGAAAAACGTTAATATACATAAACTATTTTTGGAGAATTACTGTGTCTTTAGGTTTATTAGGTAATAAAATTGGTATGACTCAAATATTTGATGAATCGGGCAATATTATTCCTGTTACAATTTTAAAAATTGGTCCATGTATAGTTACACAGATCAAAACAATTTTAACGGACGGCTATAATGCGATTCAAGTTGGTTATGGTACAATATCAAGCAAATATTTAACAGAACCAGAATTAGGTCATTTACAAAAATCAAACATTCAACCTTTAAAATATTTAAAAGAATTTCGTGTCAACAACCCGGAAGAATTTGTGATTGGTCAACTTTTAAATGTTCAAACATTTAGTGCAGGTCAACTTATTAATGTGACGGGTAAGAGTATTGGTCGCGGTTTTGCAGGTAATCAAAAAAGAAATAATTTTGCTAGAGGTTCGATGACACATGGTTCAAAAAATCATCGAGCACCCGGTTCGATCGGTATGAGTACAACTCCCGGTCGTGTATTTCCTGGTAAAAGAATGGCAGGTCACTTAGGAAATCAAATTACAAATATTAAAAAATTGAAAATTATTCAAGTTAATTGTGATGAAAATATTTTAGTAGTTAAAGGTTCTGTACCAGGAAAACCCGGAAACTTATTGAGTATTACATCTTTAGAATAAAACAATTTTTATCATTAAATAAATTAGTGTAGGTAACATAATATGAGTGTTCAAAAGTTTGTTACATATAATTCATTAGACATAAATGGACAAGTATTAAAAGACGAGCATCAATTAGAATTAAATATACTTGAAAATTCAGGGAATTATGTAATTCATAAGGATATTTTAAGACATCAAATTTCTCTAAAACAAGGAACGGTTTCTACTAAAACAAAAAATGAAGTTAGTGGTGGTGGTCGTAAACCTTGGCGTCAAAAAGGAACTGGCCGGGCTCGTGCTGGTTCAAATCGTTCTCCATTATGGAGAGGTGGTGGTGTAATTTTTGGACCAAAACCAAGAGAAGTTATTCTTAAATTAAACAAAAAAGAAAGAAATTTAGCTTTGCAAACGTTACTTTATAATAAACGTAATAATATTTCAATAATTGATAATTTAGAAAATGTTATTGAGATTCCCAAAACTAAAACATTCTCAACAATTTGCAAAAATTGTGGAATCGAATTAAATGAAAAAGTTTTGATTATTGTCTCTAAAAAAACGAATACATTAAAATTATCGACTCGAAATATAAAAAATATAGAATTAATATCGGCTTCGAATTTAAATACTCTTAGTTTATTAAAAGCTAAACAAATTTTATTAACACCACTAGCCGTAAATGATATCAAGGAGATTTATTGTGGTTAATTCTTCACCTTTTAATAAAAGTAGTCTTATAGATATTATAAAATATCCACTTATTACAGACAAAGCTACAAGATTATTAGAAAATAATCAATATAGTTTTATTGTTAATCCTTCATCAGATAAGATTCAAATAAGATCAGCGATTGAAAATTTATTCAATGTAAAAGTAATTAAAATTAATACTTGTCATATTCCAAAGAAGAAAAAACGTGTTGGTAAATTTATTGGTTGGAAATCACATTATAAAAAAGCTATTGTTACTTTGGCAGAAGGTAATACAATAAACTTATTTGCCGAAAATTAATAAATATAAATAATTCATTTTATGAGTATTCGTCTTTATAAATCATATACACCAGGTACAAGAGGCAGAGCATTATCTTCTTTCACAGAAATCACCAAAAATAAACCGGAAAAAAGTTTATTACAAAAAAACCATCGACATAAAGGACGAAATAATAGAGGAATAATTACAATTCGTCATAGAGGTGGAGGTCATAAAAGAAGATATAGATTAATTGATTTCCAAAGAAATAAATATAATATTGAAGCTACAGTGGCATCAATTGAATATGATCCAAATAGAAATGCTCGTATTGCCTTACTTCATTATCAAGATGGTGAAAAACGCTATATTTTACATCCAATGAATCTTAATGTTGGGGATAAAATAATTTCTGGTTCAGGAGTATCATTAAATTCTGGAAATTCTTTGCCAGTAGGAGAAATACCGTTAGGTACATCAATACATAATATTGAATTAATACCAAATCGTGGAGGACAAATTGTAAGATGTGCAGGAACTTCAGCTAAAATTTTAGCCAAAGAAGGAAATTATGTTACTTTACGTTTACCATCAAAAGAAATTAGATTAATTAGAAAAGAATGTTTTGCTACAATTGGTGAAATTAGTAACAATCAGTCATTTCTAGAAAGAAGTGGTAAAGCCGGTCGAACACGGTGGCTTGGTATAAGACCAAGAGTTCGTGGTTCAGTTATGAATGCATGTGATCATCCACACGGTGGTGGTGAAGGTCGAGCGCCAATAGGACATCCTCATCCATTAACTCCATGGGGTAAAGCAGCATTAGGCGTTCAAACAAGGGATCCAAAAAAACCTAGTAATTCTTATATTCTTCGTCGTAGATCAAAATAAAAAATAAAAAATTTTTAAAATATATCAGATGCCAAGATCATTAAAAAAAGGACCTTTTGTTGCATATCATTTATTAAAAAAAGTAGATACTATGAATGCATCCGGAAAAAAAGATACTATTAAAACATGGTCACGAAGTTCAACTATATTACCAAATATGGTTGGTCATACGATAGCGGTTTATAATGGTAAACAACATGTACCGGTTTTTATTTCTGATCAACTTGTTGGTCATAAATTAGGAGAATTTGTTTCTACTCGAACATTTAAAACACATATTAAAACCGATAGAAAAACAAAACGTTAAGGACAATTTTCTATGGTACAAAAGATTGTAGATCCGAAATTTAATATTAAAAGTTTTAACATTAAATACGACAGTAAACTATCTCCTTTTGCAAAAACAATTCTAAAAAGTTTTAAATTCAAACTTTATTATTATGTAATTGATGATTTATTTTATCTTTTAAAGTCAAATTCTCAAGAACGAGATTATCTTTTAAAAATCTTATATTCAAGTGTTATTTTTTTACACAATAATTTATATGTAAGTTTTTTCGACATATATGTATATGAAATTACAATAAATGAAGTCTCAAAATTAAATAGATTTGTTGATCCACAATCGAAACAATCCAAAGTTTCAAATGATATAACCATAAAACTAGCATATCAAGTAAAACCAATTACTAAAAAATTAGAAACAATTTGGTAATTAGGGATTAAACCATATTGAAAATTAAATAATATCATATATGTATAACTTAACATTTAAATTTTGTATTAGATTTGTTAATTCTAATAAAAATATAATTAGAAAATAAAAATTTAGGAGAATAGTTTATGTCTAATGTTCAAACAATAAAAGCAGTAGCTAAATATATTCGAATGTCTCCGAATAAAGTAAGACGAGTTTTGAACCAAATCCGGGGCCGTTCATATCAAGAAGCATTAATGATATTAGAATTTTTACCATATGATGCTGGTGGACCAGTTTGGCAAGTAGTCCATTCTGTAGCTGCCAATGCAAAAAACAATTTTAATTTAGAGAAGAAGAATTTAGTTATTCATGAAGTATATGCAGATGAGGGTCCACGATTAAAAAGGATTCGTCCACGTGCACAAGGTAGAGCATATCCAAGATGGAAACCGACATGTCACATTACAGTAGTTGTAAAATCAGTTGATTAAAAAATTTATATTTTTACGAAGAGGACTTTATAGGTGGGACAAAAAACACATCCATTAGGATTTAGATTAGGTATTACACAAGAACATAGAGCTGCTTGGTATTCAAATTTTAATCAATATTCAACTTTATTGGAAGAAGATGATAAAATTAGAACGTATTTAGATAAATTTGCAAAAACAGCAAGTATTTCAAAAGTAAAAATTAATCGAAATGGTTTAGGTAATCAAATTCAATTAAACATTGAAACAGGAAGACCTGGAGCATTAGTTGGTGAAAATGGATTAGGAATTGAAAATCTATTAAAAAATGTAAAAAAACTATTACCAGTAGATAGACAAATTACAATTAATATTACTGAAGTCGAAAAAGTTAACTTAAATGCCTCTTTACTTGCAGATTTAGTTGTTAAACAGCTTGAAGAACGAGTTGCATTTAGAAGAGCAATGAGAGAAGCTCTTCAAGCGGCACAAGAAGACAATATAAGTGGTATAAAAATTGAAATTTCTGGACGATTAAATGGAGCTGAAATTGCTAGAAGTGAATGGATTCGTGAAGGTCGAGTTCCTTTACAGACATTAAGAGCAGACATCGATTATTGTGTTAAAGAAGCCCATACTATTTATGGAACATTAGGGGTTAAGATGTGGTTATTTAAAAATGAAATTTTAGCTAAATAGATACAAAAATTTATCTTTTATCAATTTAATTTATTATGTTAAGTCCAAAAAGAACAAAATATAGAAAATTTCACCGTGGCCGTATGCGTGGTATAGCTTCAAAAGGAAATGAACTTTCTTTTGGTAATTATGGTTTACAAGCTCTGGAACCAACTTGGATTACGTCACGACAAATTGAAGCGGCACGTCGAACGATTACAAGATATACTAAACGAGGAGCTTCATTATGGATTCGAATTTTTCCAGATAAAAGTGTAACTGCCAGAGCAGCTGAATCTCGCATGGGTTCTGGTAAAGGTGCAGTAGATTATTGGGTTGCAGTTGTAAGACCTGGTACAATTTTATTTGAAGTAGGATCGGTTCCAGAAGAAGTTGCTAAGGCAGCTTTCAATTTAGCAGCATATAAATTACCAATAAAAACAAAATTTATTATTAGAAACGAGATTAAATAAATCATGAGTTTACCGAAATTTAATGAAATTACTAAACTTTCAAATAATGAAATTGCTGAAAATATTATCAAAACGGAAAAAGACTTATTTAATTTAAAGTTTAAACAAGCTACAAGACAACCTTTTAAAGCACACGAAATTAAATATGCTAAACGAAGAATAGCACAATTAAAAACCATTTTATCTTTAAGATTAAATGTCTTAGAAAAAAATCAGAGTAGTAGTTTGTCTAATACCATTGAAAAATAAAATCAATTACTAAATAAGTTAAGGAGGTTTAATGCCAGTAAAAGAAAAAATTGGTATTGTTATAAGTAATAAAATGGAAAAAACTATTGTAATAAAAGTAGAAAATCGATACAAACATCCGATTTATCAAAAAACAGTAGTAAAAACAAAAAAATATCTAGCTCATGATGAAATGGGTGAGTGCAATATTGGTGATCAAGTTTTAGTTGAAGAAACGAGACCATTAAGTAAAAGAAAACGTTGGAAATTATCCAAGATTATTTCAAAATCATCTATAGTTTAGTTAAATTTTAATTTTTATGATTTATCCACAGACAATGCTAACAGTAGCCGATAATACTGGAGCACGAACAATCATGTGTATTCGAATTTTAGGTGGAAATAAAAAATACGCGCAGATTGGTGACACTATTATTGGTGTAGTTAAAGAAGCTATTCCAAATATGCCTGTTAAAAAAGCAGATATTGTCCGAGCTATTATAGTGAGAACAAGTAAAAGTATTCGTCGTTCAGATGGTATGTATATACGTTTTGATGATAATGCTGCAGTTATAGTAAACTTAGATAATAACCCTCGTGGGACAAGAGTTTTTGGTCCTGTTGCACGTGAAATTAGAGATAGGAATTTTTCTAAAATTGTTTCATTAGCACCGGAGGTTTTATAAATGGAAAAAAAACAAAAAATGCATGTCAAAGTCGGCGATACTGTAACTGTTATTTCAGGTTTTGACAAAAATAAAACTGGTGAAGTAATAAAATTATATTCAAATAACGGAAAAATAATTGTTAAAGGTATAAATTTTAAGTTTAAACATGTTAAACCTACTAGAGAAAATGAAGTAGGAGAAATTAAGCAAATTGAAGCTCCGATTCACCATTCAAACGTAAAATTAAATGTAAAAAAATCTTAATATTATATGCGTAATCCAAATTCAATAGAAGAAATTGCGGAAATTCATCGGTTACTAGACGATATTAAAAAAGAATATAAAGAAGGGATACGTGGTGTTTTAAAAAGGGATAACCCTATTTATAAAAACGAACATATGATTCCCAAATTAGAAAAAATTCAAATTAATAGAGGATTAGGATTAGCTGCACAAAATACAAATATTCTGAAGAAAAGTATTGAAGAATTTAAAGCTATTACAGGTCAAAAACCGTTAATCACAAAATCAAAAAAAGCAATTGCGGGTTTTAAAATTCGTGAAAACATGGAGTTAGGTTTAATAACTACATTACGTGGTGAAAAAATGTATGCGTTTTTAACAAAATTAGTGTTCTTTACTTTTGCTCAAATTCGTGATTTCCGTGGATTATCAGTTCGAAGTTTTGATAAAGCAGGAAATTATACATTTGGTTTAAAAGAACAATTAATTTTTCCGGAAATTAACTATGAAGATGTTGATCAAAGCCAAGGGTTCACTATTACTTTAGTTTTTGAATCAACAACACCAAAAAATAATTCAAAATCAGTTAATAAAATTTTTAATAATATGTCATTATTAAAATTTTTTAAATTCCCATTTAATGATTGCGGATTCTATGAAAAATATGAATCTTTAAATGAAGTAACGCAATTATGGGATAAGAAGAAACAATTACGTCGAAAACGTTGGTCTCAAGTTCAAGAATAAAATAAACCTTCAAAATTATATAAGGAGACTATTGTGGTAACAGATACTATTTCGGATATGTTAACTCGTATTCGTAATGCAAATATGGTAAAACATCAAATTGTGCAAATTCCAGCTACAAAAATGTCAAAAGGAATTGCACTGATATTAAAAGAAGAAGGATATATAGAAAATTTTGAAATATATACTGAAAACTCATTTTCTTATTTACTTATTTCATTGAAATATAAAGGAAAATTACGTGAACCTGTTATTTCAAAAATTCAACGAATAAGCAAACCAGGTTCGCGAATTTACTCAAATTCAGAAAAACTACCAAGAGTTTTAGAAGATTTAGGTATTGCTATTATTTCAACTTCGAAAGGATTAATGACAAACCTAAAAGCAAAAGAACTTGGCATTGGCGGTGAAATTTTATGTTATATTTGGTAATCGGAGTAATTATATAATATGTCACGTATCGGAAAACTACCAATCAAAATACCAGCAAATGTTGATGTAACTTTTAATGGTAATGATATAATCGTAAAAGGAAAATTTGGAACTTTATCTAATCAACTTCCTAATGGATTAGGAATTGAACGAACAAATGATTCTTTACTTCTAAGTTTAAAAGAGGAAACAAGAAATACACGTACTCTATATGGTTTATATAGAACACTTATTAATAACATGGTTCTTGGAGTTTCAAATCAATTTAACATAACGTTAAATTTAAAAGGTGTAGGTTTCAGAGGGAGTGTTCAAGGAAAATCTCTTGTTTTAAGTTTAGGATTTAGTCATCCTGTTCAAATGTCAATTCCAGAAGGCATTACAGTAGAAGTTGTTCAAAATACAACTCTTAATTTAAAAGGTTGTGATAAAGAGAATTTAGGTATATTCGCCGCAAAAATTAGATCATGGCGTGAACCCGAGCCTTACAAAGGAAAAGGGATTATTTACCAAGGTGAAATTATCAGACGCAAAGCTGGTAAATCTGGTAAAAAATAAAATTGTTTTATTTTTCAGAAAAACACTCAAAAATTAACCTTATTAATGTATTAAATTATGAAATTATCAAAACGTGTTTTATTGAAATTAAAAAATAAAAATAAAAAACTAAAACCTCAAAAATTTAAACAATTAAAACGTGAAAGTTTACGTGGATTAATTAAAGGAACGCAAGATAGACCACGTTTATCTGTTTATAGATCAAATGAAAATATTTATGCGCAAATTATTGATGATACTACGTCACAAACTCTTGTTTCTTGTTCAACATTAGATCGTGATATCAAATTTGAAAGTATAAATGGTAGAACGTGTGATGCATCACGTTTAATTGGACAAAAGTTAGCTGAACTTAGTTTAAAAAAGAATATTACTAAAATTGTATTTGATCGTGGTCCTTATATTTACCATGGTAGAATAAAAGCATTAGCAGATGGTGCTCGTGCTGGTGGTCTTCAATTTTAATCTTCAATTGTTAAATTACAACTATAAGTTTAAAAAATTTTATGAGTACCGATTTAAAACAAGTTAATAAAGTAAAAAAAAACTCGCGACGTTCAGAAAATTCAAATGATCAAAAATTCGTTGAACGATTAATTAAAATAGGACGTGTAACAAAAGTAACAAAAGGTGGAAAAAAATTAAGTTTCCGAGCAATTGTTGTAATTGGTGATGAAAATGGTCAAGTAGGAATTGGAATTGCTAAAGCTGAAGATGTTGTAAATGCTTTTAAAAAAGCAAAAAGTGATGCTCGTAAAAATCTTATTAAAATTCCAGTTACAAAAACATTATCAATTCCACATAGTGTAACAGCTGATTTTGGTGCCTGTAAAATTATTATTAAACCTGCTATTGAAGGTTCAGGGGTTATTGCAGGTGGTGCAGTTCGAACAGTATTAGAAGTTGCAGGTATCAAGAATGTAATTGCTAAACAACTAGGATCGGATAATTTGCTAAATAATGCGCAAGCTGCAATTTGTGGTTTAAAAAAATTAACAACAAAATCTCAAGTTGCTAAAAACCGTGATCTTATCTTAAATTAAACCTATTTGATCATTTTTAAAATGTTAAAAGATGATAAAACAAATAAATAGTAAAAGTATTCTATTAAAAAGAATATTATTAAGTATCGGTATATTAATATTTATTAGAATTGGAACATTTTTACCAGTTCCCGGAATAAATCATTCACATTTAGCTTTTTATTTAGAGCGTCATTCCATAACAAAAAGTTTAGTCAGTACATTTGCTGGAAATGATACATTTGTAATTGGTTTATTTACGTTAAACATATTTCCTTACATTAATGCATCAATTTTAATGCAAATATTGATAAGTTTATTTCCAAATCTATCAAAATTACAAAAGGAAAGTGGTAGTGAAGGTAGACGTACAATAAATAAATTAACAAGATTAATAACATTGGGTTGGGCTCTAATTCAAAGTTTCAGTATTGCATTCTATTTAAAAAGAGCTTTATTTGATTGGAATTTATCTTTAGCTTTGCAAATCATGTTATGGTTAACAACCGGTGCGATGATTGTTTTGTGGTTAAGTGAAATGATTACGGAGCATGGGCTTGGTAATGGTGCTTCATTGCTTATATATACAAACATTGTATCTAATTTACCAAATTTTGCAAAAAACTTGTTCTCAGCAACAAATACCAATGTTTCAATTTTATCTTGGTTATTAATTGGAATTATATTTTTTATTGCTATATTTGGAATTGTTTTATTGCAGGAAGGAGAAAGAATTATTCCTTTGATTTCGTCTAAACAATTAAATCAAAAAGTGCGTTCTTTTTCTACATTTTCAGAAATTAAAAATAATTATATTCCATTACGTTTTAATCAAGCAGGGGTAATGCCGATTATTTTAACAACAGCGGTACTTATAGTACCCACATATATAAATAATTTAGGTTTATTTCCTAGTATTACTCTTCCAGTATTCATACAATCGTCAAAAATCCTTTATTGGATTAGTTACTTTGTTTTAATTTTAATATTTAGTTCATTTTATTCAACAATTGTTCTTAATCCAAAAGACATTGCCAATGAATTACAAAAAATGTCAGTATCAGTTCCAGGAATAAGGCCAGGTTTAGAAACAAGATTTTATTTAAAACAAATAATGCAAAGAGTTACCTATTTAGGTGCTATTATGTTATCAATTCTTGCAACCTTACCTAATTTAATTGAAACAATATTACCTGGTTCAACGTTTAATGGTTTAGGAACAACATCTTTATTAATTTTAGTAGGTGTTATTTTAGATTTGTCTAGAGAAATCAAGAGTATACTTATTTCAAATATCTATAATGATATGTTTGAATAAATAAAGCATATAAAAGTTATTTAATTAAAAAACATCATAATGAAAGTTCGTCCTTCAGTAAAAAAAATATGTGATAAATGTAGGATTATTAAAAGACATGGGAAAATTATGGTAATTTGTTCAAATCCAAAACATAAACAACGTCAAGGTTAATAATTCAAAGGAGTTAATCAGGTGGTAAGATTAGTAGGTGTTGATTTACCAAGAAATAAAAGAATTGCATATGCATTGACTTATATTCATGGTATTGGTATTAAAACTGCCAATCAATTGATTGAATCAGCGAATATAAGTGCAGATACACGAACAAATGATTTAACAGTTGAAGAAACGGTTGCATTACGTCGAGTAATAGAAGAAAGAGAGTTAAAATTAGAAGGTGATTTACGTCGTTTTAATGGTTTGAATATAAAAAGACTAAATGAAATCAATTGTCATCGCGGAAAAAGACATAGAAACAGTTTACCTGTTCGTGGTCAGCGAACGAGAACAAATGCTCGAACACGAAGAGGTGCTAAAAAAACAGTTACAGGTAAGAAAAAGTAATTTTCTATCTATTAAAATTAAAATAATTAAAATTTTTAATTAATATGGCACAAAAACTTAAAACCCCAACTTCTAAAAAAGATAAAAATAGTTTTGTTACCGGTGTTGTTCATATTCAATCAACTTTTAATAATACAATTGTAACAATTACAAATTTAGCTGGAGATACAGTTTCATCTGCATCTGCTGGAAGTGCTGGATTTAAAGGAGCTAGAAAAGGTACGCCTTTTGCTGCTCAAACGGCAGCAGAAAAAGCGGCGTTAGATGCTTTAAATACTGGTATGAAAAATGTTGAAATTATTATTAAAGGTCAAGGATCAGGACGAGAAACAGCTATTCGTGCAATTGAAGGTGCTGGATTTGACATACTTTCTATTCAAGATATTACACCAGTTCCCCATAATGGGTGTCGGCCACCAAAAAGTCGTCGAGTTTAATAATTTATAATATAAGAAATTTGAAATGAATTTAAACTATGACAATAAACAATTTATATATCAAATGCTTGAAATCAGAAAAAATTGAATCAGGTGCAATGTATGGTCAATATTTAATAAATTCTTTAAAACAAGGACAAGGGATCACAATTGGAAATTTATTGAGAAGAGTATTATTAAGTGATTTAAGTGGTACTGCAATTACTGCAGTTAGAATTGCTGGTGTTAAAGATGAGTTTTCAATTATTCCTGGTGTTCGTGAAGATATATTAGAAATATTATTAAATTTAAAAGGAATTGTTTTAAAAACAAAAACAAAAGACGTTACTTTTGGTCGTCTAAAAATTAAAGGACCCGCTATTGTCACAGCAAATTGTATTCAATTACCGTCAGATTTAGAAATTGTGAATCCAAATCACTATATTTCCACAATTTCCACTTCTAATATTCTTGAAATTGAATTTAAATTTGAGCATGGCACAGGCTATAAATTAGCCGGTCAAACATTTTGTCAAAAGTCGGAAGATTTTTTGCAAATTGATGCTATCTTTATGCCGATTCAAAGAGTTGATTTCAAAATTGAAAATATTTATGATAATTCCAATTCGATAACAGAAAGATTATTTCTTGATATTTGGACAAATGGAAGTATTTCTCCAGACGATGCGATTTCTGAAGCTTCAAAATTCATTATTGAATTATTCAATTCAATAATGGAAAACAAGGTTATTCAAGAATTAACTGAAGGAGAAAATAAGATAATTAATACAACATTAAACCCACATATAAATATTGCAATTGAAGAATTACAGTTATCTGTTAGAGCATATAATTGCTTAAAACGTGCTCAAATAAATACAATTGGTGATTTGCTACAATATTCACCTGAAAGATTACAAGAACTTAAAAATTTTGGTCGAAAATCGGCAGATGAAGTTTTTACTACTCTTAAAAATAAATTAGGAATAGTTTTAAAATAATTATTTATTTCATTATTAAAAATATTTTATGAATGAAACATTTATCCCAGCTTCTAATTATAATAAAAGAAAATGGTATATTATTGATTGTAAAGGGAAACAGTTAGGCAGAATTTCATCATCAATTGTTGGATTACTTTGTGGTAAGATAAAACCATCCTATCATCCAGCATTTGATACGGGTGATTATGTTATTTTAGTAAATGCAGATGATTTATCTTTAGATCGTAAAACAGAAAGATTTTATGTTTTTAACCCAGGTCGACCAGGTAAATCGTTAAAAAAATTAATTAATGGTTTGCCACAGCGTATTATTGAAAATTGTATTTATAAAATGATGCCAAATGGTGTCGCAAAAAAAGATTTAGCTCAACGTTTAAAAATTTATAAAGGATCTCAACATCCCCATCAAGCACAAAATCCAATATATATAGATAATATTGAAAGTTTTACTATTACTCAATAAAAAATTTTATGACTAATAACTTAGAATCTGTTTTCAATAAAGATACGATTGGTCTTGGAAAACGAAAAAGAGCTATTGCAAGAGTTTTTCTTGTTCCCGGAGAAGGAAACCTTATTATTAATAAGATTGTAGGCGAAAAATATTTTCAATATAATACAAGCTATTTAACTAGTATTTGGTCTCCTTTAAAAAGCTTAAATTTACAAAATCAATTTGATATTGTTGCGTTAGTTTACGGTGGTGGTTTAACTGGACAGGCTGAGTCAATCAGACTAGGCGTATCTAGATTACTTTGTAAATTAGACCCACAAAATCGAAAAACATTAAAACCTTTTGGATTTTTAAGTCGAGATTCAAGAATTAAAGAACGTAAAAAATATGGTTTAAAAAAAGCCAGAAAAGCATCACAATATTCAAAACGTTAATATATTTTTATTTAAATTTAAAATATGCCAAAATCTGAAATTCATCCAAAATGGTTTCCAAATTCAGCTGTTTATTACGATGGAAAACAAATTTGTACAGTAGGCTCTACAAAAAAAGAATTACAAGTTGATATTTGGTTACAAAATCATCCTTTTTATAGTGTTTCTCAAACGATTATTGACAGTGAAGGTCGTGTTGAAAGATTTATGAAAAAATATGGATTAAATTCTAAAAAACAATAAATTTATTATTAGGTTGACAAATTTTCTATTTATATAATTTTTTAAAAAATAAATGCCAACTATTCAACAGTTAGTTCGTTCAAGACGTATAGAAATTAAAAGTAAAACAAAAACACCAGCATTGATAAATTGTCCACAAAGAAGAGGTGTTTGTACACGAGTGTATACAACAACACCCAAAAAACCTAACTCTGCAATTAGAAAAGTTGCTCGTGTTAAATTAACGTCAGGGTTTGAAGTAACAGCCTATATACCTGGTATTGGTCATAATTTACAGGAACATTCAGTTGTTTTAATTCGTGGTGGTAGGGTTAAAGACTTACCAGGTGTTCGTTATCATATTATTCGCGGAACACTAGATAGTAGTGGTGTTAAAGTTCGAAATCAACGCCGTTCAAAATATGGTGTTAAAAAACCAAAAAAAGATAAATAGATTATGAATTGGTTATTTAACTTTCTATTCTAAAAACAATTGAATAGATAAATATAAATAACTAATTAGAATTTTATTATATGTAAGTAAGCTAATTATTTATTTCTATAACAATTTATATAAATTTTGACATCAGATTTAATATTATGTCGCGCCGAAATATCTCAAAAAAACGATTTCCTGAAGCAGATTCGAATTATAATAGCTACTTAGTAAGTTTATTAATCAACAGAATATTAAAATCAGGTAAGAAAACTATAGCAGAAAATATTGTTAATGGAGCTTTTGATATTATTAAAACTAAAACCAATGAAGATCCATTAGTAATTTTTGAAAAAGCAATTAGAAATGCTAGTCCAGTAGTTGAAGTAAAGGCTCGTAGAGTTGGTGGTTCAACTTACCAAGTTCCAGTTGAAGTTGGTGGTTTTAGAGCTACGAATTTAGCTTTACGTTGGCTTATTAAATATTCCTCTCAACGAGTAGGTCGAAGTATGTCGATAAAACTAGCAAGTGAAATTATTGACACAGCTAATGACATAGGTAATACTATTAAAAAGAAAGAAGAAACACATAAAATGGCCGATGCTAATAAAGCATTTGCACATTTTAGATATTAATTCCGAAGTATAAACTCTCGCTAAAAGTTTAACCATTTATACTATATAAATATAATTTAAAGGAATTTTCAAAAATGGCTCGCGAAAAATTCGAACGAAAAAAACCACATGTTAATATTGGTACAATTGGTCATGTAGACCACGGCAAAACGACATTAACGGCTGCAATTACTACAACATTATCTTTAATTGGTACTAGTGTAGCAAAAGGTTATGCAGATATTGATGCTGCCCCTGAAGAACGTGCACGTGGTATTACAATTAATACAGCTCACGTCGAATATGAAACTGAAAAACGTCATTATGCTCATGTAGATTGTCCCGGTCATGCTGACTATGTTAAAAATATGATTACAGGTGCAGCTCAAATGGATGGTGCTATTTTAGTAGTATCAGCCGCCGATGGTCCTATGCCACAAACACGTGAACATATTCTATTATCTAAACAAGTAGGTGTTCCACATATAGTAGTTTTCTTAAACAAAGAAGATCAAGTTGATGATGCCGAATTATTAGAATTAGTTGAATTAGAAGTTCGTGAATTACTATCAACATATGACTTCCCTGGTGACGAAATTCCAATTTGTCCTGGTTCAGCATTACTTGCCATTGAAGCAATAACGGCAAACCCAAAACTAAAACGTGGTGATAATCCTTGGGTTGATAAAATTTTTGCTTTAATGGATGCTGTTGATGCATATATACCAACACCAGAACGTGATATTGAAAAAACGTTTTTAATGGCTATTGAAGATGTTTTTTCTATTACAGGTCGTGGTACAGTAGTAACAGGTAGAATTGAACGTGGTATTGTTAAAATTGGCGATAACGTTGAACTAGTAGGTCTTCGTCAAACTCTATCAACAACAGTAACTGGTATTGAAATGTTCCAAAAAACATTAGAAGAAGGTTTTGCTGGTGATAATGTTGGTATCTTATTACGAGGTATTACGCGTGAAAATGTTGAACGTGGAATGGTATTAGCAAAACCAGGAACAATCACCCCACACACAAATTTTGAATCAGAAGTCTATGTTTTAACTAAAGAAGAAGGTGGACGTCATACACCATTCTTTAGTGGTTATCGTCCACAGTTTTATGTTCGAACAACAGATGTAACGGGTTCAATTACACAATTTACATCTGATGAAGGTGTAGCTGTAGAAATGGTAATGCCTGGTGACCGTATTAAAATGACAGTAGAATTAATTTACCCTGTAGCAATTGAAGATGGTATGCGTTTTGCTATCCGTGAAGGTGGTAGAACAATTGGTGCAGGTGTTGTTTCTAAAATTATTAAATAATTAAAGAAATTTATGGAAATAAAAACGAATGAGAAAATTCGTGTACGATTAGAATCTTTTAATCAAGACCTTTTAAAATCTTCATGTAAAAAATTAATTGATTTAGTAAAAACACATGAAATAGCTAAAGTTAGTTTGGTTTCATTACCTACTGAAAAACGTATTTATTGCGTTTTACGATCACCACATGTTTATAAAGATTCTAGAGAACATTTTGAAATAAGAATTCATAAACGAATTTTAGATATTTCTTATGATTCTAGTATAAATATGTTTGATTTATTATCAAAGTCAGATTTGCCTCCTGGAGTTTTATATAGAATTTGTTTATCTTGATTTACTCTATAAAAACGATCAATTATATTCGTGTAGTATTATTTTATAATAATACTACACTTTAATTATCTAATTAACCAATAATAAAAAATGGAACTTGAATACAATTATGAATGTTTACTTTCAATTTTAGTCGAAAACCAACCTAGTATTTTAACTCGAATTGTAGGTTTACTTACTCGTCGCGGGTTTGTTATTAATAGCTTGGCGGTTGGAACAACAGAATATGATGGTTTATCTAGAATAGTTATTGCATTACCTGGTAATTTAAGAATGATAGATCAAGTAACTAGACAATTATATAAAATATTTCCTACAGTAAAAGTTTTTAATCTAACTAATATTCCGTCTATTACGCGTGAATTAATTTTAATAAAAATTTTAGCTTCAATTGAAGAAAGACGGCAAATTTTAGAAATAGCGAAAATTTTTAATGCAAATATTGTTGATTGTACAAATAGAACTGTAACTTTAGAAATAACAGGCGATGCTAAAAAAATTGTTGCCATTGAACAAATGTTACATAAATTTGGTATTTTAGAGAAAGTTCGAACAGGAAAAATTGGTTTAACAATTGAATCTATAACAACAGGACAATTGTATAAAGTTGAACGCGAATCACTTCGGAGAAAAATGATAAATTCTCATGTTATCGAGATAGAAACAAAATTATATTTATAAAATTTAAATGGGGAAGGAGGGACTTGAACCCTCACGCACTATCACTAGGCAACGGATTTTAAGTCCGTCGTGTCTACCAATTCCACCACTACCCCTGTAATACATATACATTTATATTATATCGATATAATATAAAAAAGCAACACTATAGAATAAATATATTAGGCGGCACCCAGATTCGAACTGGGGATCAAGGATTTGCAATCCACTGCCTTACCACTTGGCCATACCGCCAAAATTAGTGTTGCAAATTTTTATTTTAGATATTATAATATATTACAGAATATAAATCAATTAAAACTATAATTCTATAATTTAATAGAGTCAATTATATATTCAGGTGAATAGAAATTAGTGTTTAGGGTGTATTTTGGAATTTGATAGCTTTATTTTAAATTATTTTAATCTTATTAAATGTTAAAAGGAGATAGGTTTTATGTTTGAAAAATTTACAGAGGGTGCCATTAAAGTTATTATGCTATCTCAAGAAGAAGCAAGAAGAATGGGCCATAACTTTGTTGGTACAGAACAATTGTTATTAGGAGTTATTGGACAAAGACATGGTATTGGTGCACGTGCCTTAAAGAAAATGAAAGTGACTTTAAAAAAAGCCCGTCGAGAAATAGAATTATATATAGGTCGTGGAACAGGATTTGTTGCATCCGAAATTCCTTTTACACCAAGAGCGAAAAGAGTTTTAGAAATGGCAGTACATGAAGGTAAAGATTTAGGTCAAAACTTTGTTGGTACTGAACATATATTATTAGCCCTTATCGGAGAATCTGATGGTGTCGCAATGCGCACTTTAGACAAATTAAAAGTTGATATTCCAAAATTAAGAAATTTAATATTAGCTTATATTGAAGAAAATCAAGAAGAAATTTTACGTCCATTAACACAAGCTGAAAAATTCTTATTAGAACGTGAGAAAAAAGGAAGTACAACACCAACTTTAGACGAATATTCAGAAAATATTTCAAAGGAAGCTGTTGAAGGAAAATTAGACCCGATAATTGGACGTGATAAAGAAATTCATGAAGTTATTAAAGTCTTAGCAAGACGAAGTAAAAATAATCCTGTTTTAGTTGGTGAGCCGGGTGTAGGTAAAACTGCTGTCGCAGAAGGTTTAGCACAATTAATTTTAACAGAAAAAGCTCCTGATTTTTTAGATGGTCATTTAATTATGGCTTTAGACTTAGGATCAATCTTAGCAGGTACAAAATATCGTGGTGAATTTGAAGAACGTTTAAAAAGGATTGTTGAAGAAGCACAAAATGATGCCGCTGTTATTTTAGTTATTGATGAAATTCACACATTAGTCGGTGCTGGTGCAGCTGAGGGTGCAGTTGATGCAGCTAATATTTTAAAACCTGCATTAGCGCGAGGAAAATTTAGATGTATTGGTGCTACAACACTTGATGAATATAGAAAATATATTGAACGCGATCCAGCTTTAGAAAGACGATTCCAACCTATTCAAGTAAAAGAACCAACTGTTGGAGTTACAATTGATATCTTAAGAGGATTAAGATCAAAGTTTGAACAGCATCATACTTTAAGTTATCATGATAAAGCTGTAGAACAAGCAGCTATTTTAGCTGATAAATTTATTGCCGACCGTTATCTACCTGATAAAGCAATTGATGTTTTAGATGAAGCGGGTTCACGTGTTCGATTAGAGAATAGACGTTTACCATTAGGTATGAAACGATTATTAAAAGAACTACAAGATACTTTACGTGATAAAGAAGAAAGTATAAAAGAACATGATTTTGATATAGCTAAACAATTAGTTGATCATGAAATGGAAGTTCGTACTCATATTAGTATCATGAAACAAGCAGCTTTAGCTAATGAAGCATTAGGCTTGACAAGAAAAGAAGTTGATACTGTATTAGAAAATGATGTTGCTGAAGTTATTTCAGGTTGGACTGGAGTACCTGTGACAAAAATTTCGGATTCAGAGTCACAAAAACTTTTAAAAATGGAAGATACCTTACATGAAAGATTAATTGGTCAACATCATGCTATTGTAGCTGTGTCAAAAGCTATTCGTCGTGCACGTGTAGGTTTACGTAATCCAAGTCGTCCAATTGCAAGTTTTATTTTTGCTGGTCCAACAGGTGTTGGAAAAACCGAATTAACAAAAGCTTTGTCGGAGTATATGTTCGGTACAGAGGACAGCATGATTCGATTAGACATGTCTGAATATATGGAAAAACATACCGTAGCTAAATTAATAGGTTCACCCCCAGGTTATGTTGGTTATAATGAAGGTGGTCAATTAACAGAAGCCGTTCGAACAAAACCTTATTCAGTTATTCTATTTGATGAAGTTGAAAAAGCACATCCAGATGTTTTTAATTTATTACTACAAATTTTAGATGATGGTCGATTATCAGATTCAAAAGGAAGAGTTATTGATTTTAAAAACACTTTAATTATCATGACAACAAATTTAGGATCAAAGATTATCGAACGTGAAAGTGGTATTAAACCAAAATCAAAACAAGATAAACCAGCTTTCCGAATTGATGAAGATGGTTGTTTAGGTTGGGAACCACTTCCAGAACCAATTAAAGACTCGTCAGTTTTTGAAAAAGTTACTGAATTAGTAAATGAAGAATTAAAAGGATTTTTCCGACCAGAATTTTTGAACCGTATTGACGAAATTATTGTTTTTAATCATCTAACAAAATTTGATATATGGGAAATTTGTGGTTTAATGATTAATCAACTAATAAAAAGATTACAGGAAAAGGATATTACATTAGAAGTTGAAGTTTCTGTAAGAAGTCTTTTAACTGAAGAAGGTTATGATCCTGTTTATGGAGCACGTCCTTTAAGAAGAGCTGTAATGCGTTTATTAGAAGATACACTAGCAGAACAATGTTTAAGTAAACCTTTGTATCCAAAAACAAGATTAATTGTAAAAAGAGTCAAAAAAGATGGATCACTAGTTGATTACACTAATGAAATAAAAGTAGAAATTGATTATAGTGATGTTGATCAAGATTTAATAACAAATGAGACTAAATAAAATGAAAAAAGTTATGAGAATAATATTATTCTCATAACTTTTTTCATTTTATTGAACTTATATATACAAAATTTTTTTATTTACTCCCCAAGTAGGATTTGAACCTACGACCAATCGGTTAACAGCCGATTGCTCTACCGCTGAGCTATTGAGGATATATGCCTTAGTTTTTATATTAACATATCTTTAATAATAATTCAAGATATGTTTTTATTATTTTATTAATTTTTATTGAAAATTAAAAATCTTAAAACGTTTGTATCATATTTTAGGTTGTAAGAAAAATTCTCAAGATATTTAGGAACACTGGAAAAATTAATTTGAATAAAATTTCCTCGTTTTTGATTTTTAATTTTATAAGCTAATTCTCGTTTACCTCTCGAAATTACTGATATTTCTGATGCACTTAATTTTCGTAAATTTTTTGCATAGTTAAAAGCCCAAGTTTTTAAATCTCCGTCGTTAAATTCTTCATTTAAAAGAATCATCATTTCATACTTCATTGTTGCTGACATAGGATATTATTTTTGAATATGTGTAAGGTTAAATTTTAAAAGAAAACATTTGATTTTAAGTAAAAATAATATTAATTTCAATATTTATAAAAATATATAATAAGAAATTTTAAAATAATTTAAAAATTGTCTTCTCCTTTCCTCAAAATTAAAAATATAATACTAATAATTAATTATTTATGTCAATTTTAATTTATTTTTATAAATTAAATTTTCAATCTATTTATAGATAAAAGATATTACTAAAGTGTCTTTTATTTTAAAGGGTTATCATCAATTTTTTAACGATCTCTTGATTAATTTTAAAAATAGATGTTTTTTTTAGTAAAATTATATAATATAAAATAATTTACATGCAAAAGAATAAATGAACTGGGATACTATTCAAAATGTTTCATCTAATATCGTTTTTGCTTTTTTATTCCTGGCAATGACGATTTATTGGATTAGTTTATCGTTTTTTAAAAATACAAATAGGTTAGCCCAAATTGGTAAAATAAGCTCAATTATCGCAAATATTTTATTATTTTTAATTCTAGGTTCAAGATGGATTATAGCTGGATATTTTCCATTAAGTAATTTATATGAATC